CTTACGAAACAACAAGAAAGAGAGAATCAATCTATTTTGGGGGTAATCCAATATCATATGGATAATTTAAACGGATGAGATATTCTGCAAATCATTTCTACATTTCTTATAGTAAACAAATAAAAACTTATTGTATATAAAATAGAAAAAAAAGATAAAATAAAAAATAAGCATTTAGGTATGCGTAAAAATAGATTCTAATCCGCGCCGCTTTTCAACCAAACAAGTAAATTTTTAGTAATATTGAAAAATAAATAATATAAATTAAAAGTGGAAGTTAATTGAATAATAGAAGAAGAAGCTCCATTTACTCAATGAATGACTCCCCTCTAAAACTTTTTGTTTGTCTACTACTTCTTATTTCTTATGTTTTTATTTATTTAAAATAATGAATGTATTAATCTAAACAAAAGATTTCCGATATATCCGGAAAAAAAGAAATATTAATCTTTGGTGAACAAGAGAAAAAGCATTATTATTTCGATACAAGACGACACAAGAAAAAGGAGTTCTACCTTTTTCTTGTGTCGAATAGAAGATTAGGAAGACTTATAATCCTTCCTAGAGGTACCTGTTCCTTTCATTTCATTTATCCAGTCCTTGTCTTGTATCTTCTTCCTTTGTTTTTGTATACCTATTGGCTAGTGCCTAGTACTAAAAATGGAATACAAGTAATGAATTCCATAGATCTCGCAAAAATACTATAAACAAAAAACAAAGCAAAGTAGGTTTAAGGAAGTTTATAGAAATACATATTTTATTTTTTTGATCAACAAGAATTCGGCGCTTTTTATCAACTTGATGGTAAGGAATTTCTGGATCTAGAAATTCATTTCATATAATTGAACCTTTTCAAACTGTTTCTTTTTAAGAACCAAAAAAATTTGTGCCAAAATAACAGATGCCAAGAAGAACAAAAGGCCTTGGACGCGTAATGGATCTTGAAGCACTATTTCTGCATCTCCCTGACCAAACCCCCCTACATTAGGATTGCTTGTTAATGGTTGATCAAGCTTGATAGATTCACCCTCTGAAACAAGAAGTTCTGGCCCTGGAGGTATAATATCAACCGCTTGGTGACCATCCGATGCATCAACTATGGTTATTTCATATCCCCCCTTTTCTTTACGTACTATTTTGCTTACTATACCCGCGGATGTAGCATTATAGACTGTATTGTTACTCTTGCTCCCATCAGGATAAATCTGACCCCTTCCCCTGTTCCCACCTACATATATAGGATATTTTAAGAAGTTAACGTCTTTCTTTGTAGCAGGGTCGGGGGAAAGAATGGGAAAGACGATTTCACTATATTTTTGACCTGGAACAGGACCTATCACAAGAATATTTCTTTTATTAGGACGATAACTCAGAAAAGATAGATTTCCTATCTTTTCTTTCACCTCGGGAGAAATACGATCGGTGGGGGCTAATTCGAATCCCTCGGGTAAAATAAGAACAGCCCCCACGTTCAAAGCCCCTTTTTTACCATTAGCAAGGACTTGTTTCACTTGCATATCATAAGGAATTCGAACAACTGCTTCAAATACAGTATCAGGAAGTACAGCTTGCGGAACTTCAATATCCACAGGCTTATTAGCTAAATGGCAATTGGCGCATACAATTCGCCCGGTTGCTTCTCGTGGATTTTCATAACTTTTCTGCGCAAAAATGGGATACGCATTTGAAATAGATGCTCGAGTTATTACATATATCATGATCGATACAGAAATAAATTGAGTCATCTGTTCCTTTACCCAAGAAAAAGTATTTCTATTTTGCATGATCCAATCATTGATCCCGGAATTTCTACAATAAATTAAATAGGTAGCTAGTATAGTTCCCTATCCACGAGTCTGCCATTGTACTGAAAAAATTCGACGAAAACAGGACGAAGGCCTTGAAAAGTCTAAAGAATGAGAAAAATAAAAAATGCCCTTTTTTTACGCGAAAAAACTTTTTGATTGATATCAGGAAATCAAATAAGTTTATCATTCATTCATTGAATGATAAATGACTACAAGCGAAGGAGATACGCGATTTAAAAAACGGAAGATCCAATATTTCACAATTGTATCTAGAATAACTGGAAAAGTGGAAACAAGACCAGATATAATTTGCTCATTATGAGCCAATCCAAAATCATTGTAGATCGAACCAATCATTAGTTCCCAACCATGGGTTGAGTGAAATCCAATCCATAAATCAGTAACTAAAAGAATAGAAAAAGCTTTTATTGTGTCACTTAAGTTATAGAAGAATTCCTGAATCCAAGAATTCAGAATAACAAGTTCTTCATTACCCAGAATAAAATAACCACTTAGAATAGTAAAACAGATTATATTTGTCGACAAATGCAAAATGATATGGAGATGATATTCATTATGTGTTTTGACCAATTGTATCGTTTCTTTGTGTATTCCTATACGAAGCTTTTTTATATGTGTCTCTGGGTATTCTTTTATCATTTCATCCAACAAGAATAGTTCTTCTAATTCTAGGAATTTTTCTAAAACATTTTTCTCTTGAATATCATTCAAAAAATTTTCGGATTGCCTAGTATTCCACCAATGAATAATCCAAGGTTCCAGACTTTTTTGAAATGAGAGAGAGATCCACCAGGGCAAAAATATTATAGATGCAAGATACGCGAGGGAAGCCAATGCTTTCTTTTTTTTCATTTTTTTTTTCTGTGAATTGTTAATGAACTGCTTCATTTGTCAACTTTATCTGATCTTATATTTCTCTAAAGCACGAGTTCTATAACAAGGTATCGAACCTATGGATCTATTCCCAGTTTTTTGTAAAAATGTAGTCCTTAGATCTAGAAAAAAGAATATAGAAATAGAATTAAGGATCCCGTTTCGGATGAAATATATATATTTATAATAGAATAAGTAAATTCTAAGTAAATGGGATTTCCGAATATCTCAATTGGATAAATCCGAACGAATTTGTTCCTTTTGATAAAAATTCAAAAAACTTCAATTGGTACGCGCAGGAAATAGGCCAATTCGGCAGCTTTTTGTTCAATTTCTCGTGGAGTCAAATTCTCATCAGTACGAGTCAAGGGGATGGTTCCTTGGCCTCTGATTTCCATATAAAGAATACGACGAGGAAAAAGACCCTCTTTAACCTCCATTCTGATTGATTGGATATCTTTCATAAAGAAGCGAAGGAAAATGCGACGATTTATTCCGGGGAATCCCCAACGAAAAATACACATTATTCCTTCTTTTCTATCGAATCGATCATAACCACTACCTACATTCCACGATATTGTGCACCACAAATAGGAACTAATGAATAAACCCGCGATCCCATAGAACGACATCACAATCCCTTGTGGAAAAAAAATAATTTGTTGAGAAGGAAATCCAGGTATCAGATTCCTACCAAGATAACTAGAAATTCCAACCACTAAGAATCCTAGTGAACCTAAAAAAAGAATAAAGGCCCAGAAAAAATTACTTGCTTTTCGAGACCCTGTTATAAGTTCTATCCATATATGTTCTGATCGCCAGTTCATACTATACTAGATCCGATTGCATTCGATTGGAATTCAGAAAAAAAAATTGACTTTACTTTTCTTGATGCCAAAGTAACTTTCATCAACTAAAACTATTCTGATATGAACCCTTAGGAGTAATTGGTTAGATACATTGACTTTCTATTATAAAAATATTTGCCGATCGTTTTTATAACCCGTATATACATGGATTTATACGGATATCATGTATCCGCATGCATAACAGTTCTTTCATTTGTATTCGGAAAAAAGGCACATATCATACCGCATTACACTAAACAAATATCTGTACCAAAAAAAATATCTGGTTGGCCCCGTCAGGTCTAGACAATCTTATTTTTTTGTACATGAAGAAATAAAGAAGCCATTGCAATCGCCGGAAATACTAGGCCCACTAAAGGGACAAAAAAAGAAGGTAAGTAAAGATCTGTCATAGAACGGGTACCTCAATTTAATATTTGTATCTATTATAAATATAAAGATATCATAAGTACATCTATTATATTATAATTATTATAAATAATATTAAGATAAATAATATTAAGTACTTAATAAGTACAAGGAATGAGAACTAAATGAAAATTTAGTGTACCTATTCATCTTTCTACACGAATATGTATGACAACCCACTTTAAGTTTAAGAAATTTTATGAATTCTCCCGTCCTTAATACTCTTTCTATCTTACTAATAAAATAAAGAGTTTTTTTTTTTATTAAAGATAAAGAATTTATTATAAGTTCGCGACTCTAACTAAACTAATTCAACCCAACAAAAAGGGATTAGATTTCTAATAAAAAATGGAAGTTCTTGGTAGGCAAGGCATAGAAATCACTTCTATTTTTTCTAGATTTTAATATTTTCGTTCTATTTCTATATTATATATATCTATTTTTCAAAGGAAAAAAACCGTGTAGCTGAAATAACTCACTCAGAACGCCTTTTAAAAGATTACGCGGTATGATTGGGTCGAATAAGCCCTTATGGAATAAATACTCAGCTGCTTGTGAACCGTCGGGTACTGTTTTATTCAATGTTTGTTCAATTACTCTTTTACCTGCGAAAGCAATGTACGCGTTAGGTTCAGCAATAATGACATCTCCCAACATACCAAAACTGGCCGTTACTCCACCAGTTGTAGGGGATGTAAGGATTGATACATAGAATAACTTTTTATTTGATTGATAATTATATGAAGCAGAAGATATTTTAGCCATTTGCATCAAGCTCAAACTTCCTTCTTGCATCCGTGCTCCTCCGGAAGCACACACAATAATAACAGGTAGAGATCGATTAGTAGCATACTCGATCAAACGAGTGATTTTCTCGCCTACTACAGATCCCATACTACCCCCTAAAAACTGAAAATCCATAACCCCAATTGCTATGGGAATACCATTTAATTGACCTATGCCTGTTTGAACAGCTTCAGTTAAACCTGTTCTTTGTTGATAAGAATCAATACGATCTTTA